TTGATATTTCCAGACTGATGAAACTCTTTTTTATAAATTGGATGGGGAAAAATACAGAATTTAAAATTTTAGATTATATTGAAGAAGAAATAAAAGAAGTGGAGAAAAAAGAGAAGGACAAAAAAGAGGAGAACAAAAGAAAGGAGAAAGCGCGGATAGAAATAGCAGAAGCCTGGGATACCATCCCATTTGCTCAAGTAATAAGAGGTTCTATGTTAGTGACTCAATCAATTCTTAGAAAATATATTCTATTACCTTCGTTGATAATAACTAAAAATATTGGCCGTATGTTATTATTGCAATTCCCTGAGTGGTCTGAGGATTTAAAGGAATGGAATAGAGAAATGCATGTTAAATGTACCTATAATGGTGTTCAATTATCAGAAACAGAATTTCCGAAAAATTGGTTAATAGATGGTATTCAGATAAAAATATTATTTCCTTTCTATTTGAAACCTTGGCACAAATCTAAACTACGAGCCTCTCATAGAGATATAATGAAAAAGAAAGGAAAAGGGCAAAAAGATGATTTTTGTTTTTTAACAGTTTGGGGAATGGAAGCTAACCTTCCTTTTGGTTCTCCCCGAAAACGTCCTTCTTTTTTTGAACCCATTTTTAAGAAACTCGAAAAAAAAATTGGAAAATGGAAAAAGAAATATTTTTTCGTTCTAATATTTTTAAAAAAAAGAACAAAATTATTTCTAAGAGTTTCAAACGAAACAAAAAAATGGATTATCAAAAGCGTTCTATTTATAACAAAAATAAAAAAAGAACTTTCAAAAGTCAATCCAATTCTATTATTTAGATTGAGAGAAGTAGATGAATCGAGGAAAACTAACAAAGAAAAAGATTCTATAATTAATAATCAAATAATTCATGAATCATTTAGTTCAATTGGATCTACGAATTGGACAAATTATTCCCTAACAGAAAAGAAAATGAAAGATCTAACTGATAGAACAAGCACAATCCGAAATCAAATAGAAAGAATTACAAAAGATAAAAAAAAAGCAACTCCAGAAATAAATATTAGTCCTAACAATAGAAGTTATAATGTTAAAAAATTAGAATCACCCCCAAATATTTGGCAAATTTTAAAAAGAAGAACTGTTCGATTAATCCGTAAATTACATTTTTTTATCAATTTTTTCATTGAAAAAATATACATAAATATCTTTCTATCTATTATTAATATTCCCAGAACCAATACACAACTTTTTCTTAAATTAACAAAAAAAATGATTGATAAATACATTTACAATAATGAAGCAAGTCACGAAAAAATTGATAAAACAAATCAAAAGAAAATTGACTTTATTTCCAATATAAAAAAGTCACTTTATAATATTACTAATAATAAAAATTCAGAGATTGTTTGTAACTTATCCTCCTTGTCACAAGCATATGTATTTTACAAATTATCACAAACACAAGTTATAAATTTGTATAAATTAAGATCTGTTCTTCAATATCACGGAACATCTTTTTTTCTTAAAACTGGAATAAAGAATTATTTTGGAACACAAGGCATATTTCATTCCGAATTAAATCATAATAAACTTATGAAGTCTGGAATTAATCAATGGAAAAATTGGTTAAGAGGTCATTATCAATACAATTTATCTCAGATTAGGTGGTCTAGATTAATACCACAAAAATGGCGAAATAGAGTCAAACAACGTCGTATGGCTCAAAAAAATAAGGATTTAAACAGATGGGATTCGTATGAAAAAGCCCAATTAATGCATTACAACAAACAAACTGATTATGGAGTCTATTCATTATCAAATAAAAAAGATAATTTTCAAAAATACTATAGATATGATCTTTTATCATATAAATCTATTAATTATGAAAATAAGAGGACCTCATATACTTATGGATCACCATTCCAAGGAAATAAGAATAAAGAAATTTCTTATAATTACAACACACATAAACACCAATTATTTGATATGCTGGGAGGTACCCCTATCAATAATTATCTAGGGGAGGGTGATATTTTGTATCTGGAGAAAAATCTGGATAGAAAATATTTTAATTGGCAAATTCTCAATTTTTGTTTTAGAAAAAAAGTAGATATTGAAACATGGATCGAGCTCGATACCAACAATAATAAAAATACTAAAACCGCCATTAATAATTATCAAATAATTGATAAAATTGATAAGATAGGTCTTTTTTATCTTACGATTCATCAAGATCAAGAAAGAAATCCACCCAATCAAAAAAGATTTGTTTTTGATTGGATGGGAATGAATGAAGAAATACTAAATCGTCCCATATCGAATCTGGAATTTTGGTTCTTCCCAGAATTTGTGCTACTTTATAATGTCTATAAAATGAAATCATGGGTTATACCAAGCAAATTACTTCTTTTAAATTTAAATGAAAATCTTAGTGAAAATCAAAACATCAATGGAAAGCAACAAAAGGATCTTTTTATTCCATCGAATGAAAAGAAATCTTTTGCATTAAAGGATCGAAATCAAGAAGAAAA